ATCCATTAGACAATGGACGCCGTTCATTCTTATTTTTTCGTATTTTGATTTTTCTTGAGTTGAAAACAAAAAAGTCGGATTATACGTGAAATCATTTTTGGAATTGTATATTCAATGATTCACTAACCGTAATGAAATCTCAAATCATAATAAAATATATTATCTATATTTTAGAATAGAATTCTAATAGAATATTTAGAAAAAAAGAAAAAGCGGGTAGCGGGAATCGAACCCGCATCGTTAGCTTGGAAGGCTAGGGGTTATAGTCGACGTCGATTCAGTGCTTTGAACGTCTCTAATTCAAAACCGAACATGAAACTTTGGTTTCATTCGGCTCCTTTATGGAAGGAGAGTAAATTCTTAGATCTAAGATGTGAACAAAATGAACAAAATTATACCCATAACACCTACGTCAGCTTTTTATTTGAATACAAAAAAATGAATTGCTTTCTAGATGATCCTTCTAGGAGAAGGTGATTTTGACAATCTTTCTAGTTACTTCGTTCTCTATTTCTATTTCAGAGGATCCTAAGGAAAAGGATTTTTTTCCACCGAGCTAAAACAATACGCCGATGTCTCTAGTAAACCAAAGTCATCGCTGAATAGCTATTTTGCTCCAATTTCTTTTTTTAGAAAGAAAAAATGGAGGATTTAGTTACGATTAGAAATCGATCTTTTATCTTTAGCCATGGATCTTTTACTCATACTTATTCAATTGTAAGTCTTGGTCCAATTCAAAAATTATGTTTCGCAATTTCATAATCCAACTTTTCAATTTAATTTATAAGTGATTCATGGATACAAATCACGAGAATCCGTATTTTTTTCTCGAATTTCTTATTGAGAGGTAAAGGATTAAACCCTTTTAAGAAATAAAGTTTTTGATCGGAATATGAATAAAACCGAAAGACCCTTTAACTATTAGGGGTTAATAGAACGAATCGCACTTTTACCACTAAACTATACCCGCTACAATATGATTATTGTATACAAATGGACCTTTTGTCTAGCAAGATAATTGAGCATGATCAAGATAGGATTATCAAAGAATTGTCAAAATGTAGAGTGCTGGACTTTTTCACGAGTAGATTCAAATTTAATGAGATTTGGAAAAGAGGCTCCATTTCATTATTTATTTAAATATTTATTTAAATTTAATTCAAAATTGAAATTAAAGTTAAATAAATAAAGTTTTCTCTTTTGCTGAAGAAGTTAGATACGGATCAAAAAAACACTAAAATCATAACGGAAAAAATGTATTGTGGAAGAATTGATAGTTTCTTTTTTAGTTCGGGTAAAATAGAATAAGTATAACAAGAAAAGAATGTAAATAGTATTTCTTCTTTATTGTCGTTGCTTGAATATTTTATATTCAATTGAATATAATTATAATATATATAATAAAAAGTCCTTTTTGCTTTCAAATCAGATAAATCATTATTTATCTATAATTCTAATTTGTTGGAACAAAAAAAAAGAGCCCGGCTAGGTACTGACCAGGCCGGGCCGTGAGAATAAGAAGGGCCTTTCGAACAAAATCAACACAAAGAGGTCTTGGTTATTTTTTTTAGTTCGATTGTTGGCGCGGTCGAGTCCATCTTTTAGATATTAGATAAAGGAAATTCCTGATTCGTGGATCTCTCTATATAGAAATAATAGAATAGAGAAAGAAAAGAGATAAAAAAAAACTCTTTAGATTATGTGTAATGTAGTAATTCTCTTTTTCAATCGGGAGAGATGGCTGAGTGGACTAAAGCGTCGGATTGCTAATCCGTTGTACGAGTTATTCGTACCGAGGGTTCGAATCCCTCTCTTTCCGTTTCCGTTGATGACTTTATTTATTTATATAACTTTAATTTATTTATATTATTTTTGATTTCTTTTTTTTTTCAAATTTTGAAAATCTTAGTGAAACGTGTGAATAGATAAAATCCTAAGAAAATTTGAAAATTAACCAAGGAAACCTTTTGTATTTTATTCTTCACGTCCAGGATTACGCCCCGGATCATTAGATAGGAATCCAAAGATAAAGAGAGAAACAAAAAATATCACTACGGTATAAACGAAGAGTTTCAGAGTAAGCATTACACAATCTCCAAGATTATTTTTTAGAAAAAAAAAGAAAATAGATCTTCCATTTTTCTACCACATATCCTATTTTGATACCAAGAAATGAGGTTTTTTCTAGAAATGTATTGTCACAAATGCATTTGTTTTTCATTAAAAAATTGCGTTTATATCCAAATTTAAATATTGTGAGAGACCCTAATAGGGTTAGGGTCTTTGACTGGATGGCTGGAAGGCTCAAAAACGAGGAAATGGGGGTAAGCCTGATTTATGGCGACTATCCACGAATTTCAATGTATGAATCAGGGATTTATACTATAAAACTTATCTGATTTTATTTTATCAATTGTTAGAATTTTTTCTCGAGGAAATCATGCATTTTCTAGGATATTATTATTTAGGATCTTATCGAAAACTTACAGCAGCCTGCCAAACAAAAGCTAAGAGAAAAAAAAACAGAGGTATGACTGGCATAACATCTACGATTGGATTCAAAAAAGCATAGGCTTCAGGCAATTTGCCGAAGAAAAAACTACTCGAATAAAGGGGCGAATTAATACAAATACAGATCAAACTAACGATATTAAGCATAACAGACATTTTGTTCTTGGAGATAATTGCATTTTGGTTGCCTTTTTGATATAAGGAAAAAGAAAGTAAGGTAAGATAGACAAAAATCCTTCTTTTCTTTGAATCCATCCAACCAAAAATTCTCCAATTCTCAAAGGAGAATAGAAGAAATCATACTTTCATACAATATCTTAATTGAATTCTATGTAATGATCAATAAATTAAGTTGAATTCTGTATCTATATGTATCAAAATCCTAGTACCGGTCTATTCTATTATTCTATAGATATAGAAGATCTATATTCTATAGATAGATTCTATATCTAGATATATATTTAGATATTTATTTGGGCTGTAGTTGACAAACAACCAATAACAATATTATTGTTTCTTAGTGTCGATTAGCAATCGAAATGGGGCGTGGCCAAGTGGTAAGGCAACGGGTTTTGGTCCCGCTATTCGGAGGTTCGAATCCTTCCGTCCCAGCGCGGATCCACTTTTTATACTGCATTATTCCCATATAAACTATATCATAATATAAAAAAAAGTGGGGGGTGGATAGGCATAGGCTATATTAATTAGAAATTTAAGCATCTGTGTCTGCTTGAATTTCATTAACAAACGATCAAGTTCCATGTTCTATAGTATGGTATTTATACTATATCTATAACAAACAGTGACAATTGTTCAGTCTATCTGATAGATATGAGAAACCTTCCCTATTTTTTTTCGATTTTGATTTTCGTAATCTTATTAAAAAAATCAAAATTCAAATCTTAACTTACATTATTTTTTCTACATCTCATTCTCATGAAAAAAAATGGATTTCTTTCTTTTTTTCTTTGATCTATTTCAAATTTTTATTTGAAATTAGTGATGAGTCAATTCAAAAAGAAAGACTGATCTTCCTATAAAGATCAAAGGCGATGCTTTTTGTCCAATTTTCTTCAAATCCAATCAAATTAAATAATGATGTTTAATTTAAATTAAATAGTGAATTTCACTTAGAAAAATTTTTAATGATTTGGAATCTTTGAAAAAGTAGAAAATCATTTAATTTATCCTATTAAGTCACTTGAAAATGTAGATTCAAAAACTTATTCATTTTTATTTATATTAATATATATCTATAATTATTATTAATATAAATTAATATTATTTTAATTTAATTATTTTATTTATATATTTCTATATATAAATTTCTTTTTTCTTTCTATTATCTATATATTCTATTAGTAATTAGTATGTTAAATATGTTCAAAATGTTGTCTTACTAAGATTTTTTCAGAAAAATCTTGTTTCATATATTCATATATAGAAGAAAAGGTATAGATTACGATGTCTATGGACAGCTGAACCGATGACTATTCATGATTCCATGATTGAATCAATTCCATACCGGTATACCGGTTCCAAATTAGAGGAATGTTATGGTAAAACTTCGTTTGAAACGATGTGGTAGAAAGCAACGTGCGACTTGAAGGATATGACCCATTGTGGATTTTTACATCCATCATTTTAAATTTGTCTAGGAATGAGGTGCTCTTGGCTCGACATTGTTTGTTCTGTTACACTTGAACCCTTCATTTTTTGTCGGGTTGTAATGTAAATAGTCCATGATGGAGCTCGAACAGAAAGTATTAATTCATTTCTCAGGGGCAAGGATCTAGGGTTAATGCCAATCAACTGGAACAACTTCGTAAATATATGGAAAATTGAAAGGATCCAATTCGAGCAAGTTTCCAATTCAAAAGCAAAACTTGTTGAAATTGATCCAAAATTTTCGATTCAACGTGTATCATGCTAGAATCAACCATCCATAGGATTCTTTGATAGAAAGAAATCAAAAAGGGTATGTTGCTACCACTTTGAAAGGATTAAGAAGCACCGAAGTAATGTCTAAACCCAATGATTAAAAATAAGAATAAAGGGTTTAAAAACAAGGAAACACCCTTTGTAATTGTTAATTCTCTCGATAGTCTCAATAACTGGATCCGACTAAAGAATCCAAATAGAATTTGAAATAGTTTAACCGGGATAAACGAAAGGGAGTAAAGACTACTCAATAAATGAAATTGACTAAAGATTTTCCTTTGAGCTATTTAAGAGTTATCCGATTTGAGTTATGAGTACGAACTGTTTCTTTTTCATTTTTCAAGAAGAAAAAGACTGAAATCATAGTCTAATTGATATTCATTTTATAGGTCCATTTGTCATTTAATTTATTATTTATTAGAATTAGATACATAGGCAAAACTTCGAATTAAATCATTTTTTCTCGAGCCGTACGAGGAGAAAACTTCCTATACGGTTCCAGGGGGGGTATTGTTCATCTATATCTATCCCAATGAGCCGTCTATCGA